AAGAAAATTATTTTCAAGTAAGCAAATATGTCGTGGTTACAGGAGTCTATTCATCGCACATAGACTTTTAGGACATTGTGAGATAACCATCGAGGTGAAGTCGGGGCCTAAAAGATCTAATTGAACAATATATAGACAAGTAAATCTCTTAGGAATTCCAGGGTACTCCCGTAATTTTAAGAATTAAGGGATTGATCCTTCGAAGGGAAGTAGACTACTCAAGAATTTGAAACTTTTTTCTTAGATCATAAGTGAATACAAAAAAAAGAATTAAGAAAATAGGAATAAAAGAAAGACGGAATCAATGAAATCTTGCTTGGTCTTAAACTTAAATGGGAACTTGAGTAAGGAGTAGATCTTTTTGTGTTGGGGTTTTCTATAATTTGAAAGCGAAAACTCCCTTCTTTTTTTTTTTTAGTTTGTGTATCTACTTGAGCCGGATGAAGGAAAATTTTCACGTCCGGTTTAAAAAAAGGAGGGGGATACTAGAGGATCCTATCCCAATTTTTCTTTTGCTAGGCCCATAACTAAAAAGCCCACTTTCTTACGATTACGAGGTTCATTCGAATATGAAATCCAATCTTGGAAATACAGCATCCCACTTTTTTTTACTACACAAGGTTTCAATACATTTCGCAATCGAGAAATTTCTACCGGTGCAGGTGCTATCCGAGAACAATTAGCCGATCTAGATTTACAAATTCTTCTAGAGAATTCGTTAGTGGAATGGAAAGAATTAGGCGAAGACGGACCCACAGGGAATGAGTGGGACGATCGAAAGGTTGGAAGAAGAAAGGATTTTTTGGTTAGACGTATGGAATTGGCTAAGCATTTTATTCGAACAAATATAGAACCAGAATGGATGGTTTTGTGTCTATTACCGGTTCTTCCCCCGGAGTTGAGACCGATCATTCAGATAGATGGGGGTAAACTAATGAGCTCGGATATTAATGAACTCTACAGAAGAGTTATCTATCGGAACAACACTCTTACCGATCTATTAACAACAAGTAAATCTACGCCCACGGAATTACTAATGTGTCAGGAGAAATTAGTACAAGAGGCCGTGGATACCCTTCTTGATAACGGAATTCGCGGCCAACCAATGAAGGATAGTAATAATAAGGTTTATAAGTCATTTTCCGATATAATTGAGGGCAAAGAGGGAAGATTTCGTGAGACTCTGCTTGGCAAAAGAGTCGATTATTCTGGGCGTTCCGTCATTGTTGTGGGCCCTTCACTTTCATTACATCGATGTGGATTGCCTCGCGAAATAGCAATAGAACTTTTCCAGACATTTGTAATTGGGGGTCTCATTCAACATCTTGCTTCAAACATAGGAGTTGCTAAGAGTAAAATTCGGGAAAAAGAATCCATTGTATGGGAAATCCTTCAAGAAGTTATGAAGGGACATCCCATATTGCTGAATAGAGCACCTACTCTACATAGATTAGGCATACAGGCATTCCAGCCCGTTTTAGTGGAGGGGTGTGCTATTTGCTTACATCCATTAGTTTGTAAGGGATTCAATGCAGATTTTGATGGGGACCAAATGGCTGTTCATGTCCCGTTATCTTTGGAGGCCCAAGCGGAAGCCCGTTTACTTATGTTTTCTCATATGAATCTTTTGTCTCCAGCTATTGGGGATCCCATTTCCGTACCAACCCAAGATATGCTTATGGGACTCTATGTATTAACCAGCGGGAATCATCGAGGTATTTGTATAAATAGATATAGTCCAGGTAATCACATCAAATATCAAACTGAGAGAAGTGACAACAATAGCTATAGCTATGAGTATATGAAAGAACCTTTTTTTTATAATTCCTATGATGCAATTGGAGCTTATCGGAAGAAACGAATCAATTTGGATAGTCCTTTGTGGCTCCGGTGGCAACTAGATCAACGCGTTATTGCTTCAAGAGAAACTCCCATCGAAGTTCACTATGAATCTTTAGGCATTTATTATGAAATTTATGAACACTATCTAATAATAAAAAGTATAAAAAAAAAGATTCTTTTTCTATACATTCGAACTACTCTTGGTCATATTTCTCTTTATCGAGAAATTGACGAAGCCGTACAGGGGTTTTCTCATGCCTGTTCCTACGGTACTACCTAACTAAGAAAGGTAATTGCATAATAACAGTGCCAATTCAGGCCTCTCCGGTTCAGTTAGGATTAGAGTTCCGAAAATTCTATGCGAATCAAGATCGAGAAAGGGAAGTTTTTCAATCACTGACCCAAACCTATTGTCGAATCCTACTCAGCATAATATGGAGGTACTTATGATAGAACAGGCCAATCTGGTCTTTCACAATAAATCGATAGACGGAACTGTCATGAAACGACTTATTAGTCGATTAATAGATCACTTCGGAATGGGATATACATCCCACATACTGGATCAAGTCAAAACGCTGGGTTTCCGACAAGCTACCGCTACATCCATTTCATTAGGAATTGATGATCTTTTAACAACACCCTCAAAGAGATGGCTAGTTCAAGATGCTGAACAACAAAGTTTTATTTTGGAAAAACACTACCATTATGGGAATGTACACGCGGTAGAAAAATTACGACAATCCATTGAAATATGGTATGCTACAAGTGAATATTTGCGACAAGAAATGAATACAAACTTTAGTATGACCGACCCTTGTAATCCAGTTCATATCATGTCTTTTTCGGGAGCCAGAGGAAATGCATCTCAGGTACATCAATTAGTAGGTATGAGAGGGTTAATGGCGGATCCTCAAGGACAAATGATTGATTTACCCATTCAAAGCAATTTACGAGAAGGGCTCTCTTTAACAGAATATATCATTTCTTGCTACGGAGCTCGTAAAGGGGTTGTGGATACCGCTGTACGAACATCGGATGCTGGATATCTTACGCGCAGACTTGTTGAAGTAGTACAACACATTGTTGTACGACGAACAGATTGTGGCACTAGCCGCGGTATTTCTGTGAGTCCTGGGAATGGGCTGATGCCAGAAAAGATTCTTATTCAATCATTAATTGGTTGTGTATTAGCAGATGATGTATATACGGGTTCACGATGTATTGCTACTAGAAATCAAGATATTGGGATTGGGCTTATAAATCGATTCATAACCTTTCGAGCACAACCAATATCTATTCGAACTCCCTTTACCTGTAGGAGTACATCTTGGATCTGTCGATTATGCTATGGGCGGAGTCCTACTCATGGCGACCTGGTTGAATTAGGAGAAGCTGTAGGTATTATTGCGGGTCAATCAATTGGAGAACCAGGCACCCAATTAACATTAAGAACTTTTCATACCGGCGGAGTATTCACGGGGGGTACTGCAGAACATGTGAGAGCACCTTGTAATGGAAAAATCAAATTCAATGAGGATTTGGTTCATCCGACACGCACCCGTCACGGGCATCCTGCCTTTCTATGTTCTATAGACTTGTATGTAATCATTGAGAGTGAAGATCTTATTCACAATGTCAATATTCCGCGAAAAAGTTTTCTTTTAGTTCAAAATGATCAGTATGTAGAATCTGAACAAGTGATTGCTGAGATTCGCGCAGGGACACCTACTTTTAATTTTAAGGAGAAGGTTCGAAAGCATAGTTATTCTGATTCAGACGGAGAAATGCACTGGAGTACCGATGTGTATCATACATCTGAATTTACATATGGGAATGTGCATCTATTACCAAAAACAAGTCATTTATGGATATTATTGGGAGGTCCGTACAGATCCAGTCCAGTCTCCCCTTCGCTTCACAAGGATCAAGATCAACTGAACGTGCATTCTCTTTCTGTCAAGCGAAGGTATACTTCTAACCTCTCTGTAACTAAACACCGGCCGAGACACCACCTATTTTGTTCGGATTTTTTTTGTAATCTAATATATCCGGTCATTCTCCACGAGAATTCTGATTTATTGTCAAAGAGGCGCAGAAATGGATTTCTCATTTTACTCCAATCAATTCAAGGAAGCCAGAACAGACTAACGTCCCCTCCGAGTATCTCGCTTGAAATCCCCCTAAATGCTATTTTCTATAGAAATAGTATTCTTTCTTATTTCGATGATCCTAGATATAGAAGAAAGCGTTCGGGGATTACTAAATATGAGTATGGGAATATCGAAATGTATTCAATCCTTAAAAAGGAAGATTTGATTGAGTATCGAGGAGTCAAGGAATTTATGCCAAAATACCAAATCCAAATGAAAGTGGATCGATTTTTTTTTATTCCCGAGGAAGTGCATATCTTATCCGGATCGTCTTTCATAATGGTACGTAACAATAGTATCGTTGGAGTAGATACACAAATCACCTTAAATATAAGAAGCCAAGTAGGCGGGTTGGTACGGGTGGAGAGAAAAAAAAACCGAATTGAACTTAAAATATTTTCTGGAGATATCCATTTTCCTGTGGATACCGATAAAATATCTCGGTATAGCGGCGTTTTGATCCCACCAGGAAGGGGAAAGGTAAATTCCAAGGAATCCAAAAAATTGACAAATGGGATCTATGTCCAACGGATTACGCCTAGCAAAAAAAAGTATTTTGTTTTGGTTCGACCTGTTGTCACATATGACATAATGCATGGCCTAAATTTTGCAGCAATTTTCCCTCCTGATATTTTGCAGGAAAGCGATAAGGTGCAACTTCGAGTTGTCAATTATATCCTTTCTAGAAAGGGCAACCCAAACCTAATTAGAGGAATTTCGGATACAAGTATTCAATTAGTTCGTACTTGTTTAGTGTTGAATTGGGAACAAGATAACAAAAGCTCTTATAACGAGGAAGTCCGTGCTTCTTTTGTTGAACTAAGAACAAACGATTTGATTTGGCATTTCTTAAGAATCGATTTAGCAAAATCTCCTATTTCATATATCGGAAAAAGAAACCATTCCTCAGTTTCAGGATTGCTCTCGGATAATGGAGCAGATTCTACCCATAGCAATCCATTTTCTTTCATTTATTCCAAGACAAGAATTCGACAACTCCTTAACCCACCAAATCAAGGAACTATTCATACGTTGTTGAATAGAAATAAGCAATTCCAATCATTGATAATTTTGTTATCATCCGCGTGTTCTCGAATGGGCTCATTCAAACGCGTAAACTATCACAATGTAATAAAAGAATCCAGTCAAAAGGATTTACTTATTGAAATTCGGGAGTCATTGGGACCTTTAGGCTCATCTCCTTCAATTGATCATTTTTATTTATTTTACCATTTAAAAACTCAGAATCAGATCTTGTTAACAAACTATTTGCAACTTGAGAATTTAAAACAGACTTTTCAAGCAATTAAATATTATTCAATGGATGAAAGCGGTCGAATTTATACTACATATCCAGGCAGTAACATTATTTTCAACCCATTCCGTTTGAGTTGGTATTTTATCCGTCACAGTTGTTGCGAAGAGACCTCTCCAATAATAACTCTGGGGCAGTTTATTTGTCAAAATGTGTGTATAGACAAAAACAGACCGCACCAAAAATCAGGTCAAGTTATATTAGTTCAAGGTGATTCTGTAGTAATACGATCAGCTAAACCTTATTTGGCCACCCCAGGAGCAACTGTTCATGGCCACTATGGGGAAATCTTTTACGAAGGAGACACATTAGTTACATTTATATATGAAAAATCGAGATCGGGTGATATAACGCAGGGTCTTCCAAAAGTGGAACAGGTGTTAGAAGTGCGTTCGATTGATTCAATATCGATAAATCTCGAAAAGAGGATTGAAGGTTGGAACGAATGTATAACAAGAGTTCTTGGAATTCCTTGGGGATTCTTGGTTGGTACTGAGCTAACTATAGTGCAAAGTCGTATCTCTTTGGTTAATAAGATCCAAAAGGTTTATCGATCCCAGGGGGTGCAGATTCATAATAGGCATGTAGAGATTATTGTACGTCAAATAACATCAAAAGTTTTGGTTTCAGAAGACGGAATGTCTAACGTTTTTTCACCCGGAGAACTAATTGGATTGTTGCGAGCCGGACGAATGGGACGCGCTTTGGAAGAAACGATTTGTTATGGAGCAATCTTGTTGGGAATAACAAGAGCATCTCTCAATACTCAAAGCTTCATATCGGAAGCGAGTTTTCAAGAAACTGCTCGAGTTTTAGCAAAAGCAGCTCTACGGGGGCGTATCGATTGGTTGAAAGGTTTGAAAGAGAACGTTGTTTTGGGGGGGGTGATACCTGGCGGGACCGGATTCAAAGGATTCGTGCACTCTTCAAAACAATACAACAAGATTCCTTTTGAAACAAAAAAAAAGAATCGATTTGATGGAGAAATGAGAAATTTTTTGTTTTACCACAGAAAATTCTTTGAAGGGGGATAATCAAAGAATTTCCACGATACACCAGAACAATCATTTATCGGATTTCATGATTGCCAAGAAGGGATTCATTCCTTTCACTACTTTCTTTGATTTTTTGATTTGGTGCATTCATTTGATTTAATAATAAAAAGATAAATGTCTAGAAACGAATAGAATAGCTTGGGTCATGACTCTACGTCCAATTACAGGGTAAATCAGAAGGTTCCGTGGGAACAATCTTTTATTTCAGTTCAGGGTTCCCCGTCTCTTAAAAAAAAAAGGGGGGGGGGGGGGGGAGAAATGACAAGAAGGTATTGGAACATCAATTTAGAACAGATGATGGGGGCGGGGGTTCATTTTGGTCATGGTACTAGGAAATGGAATCCTAAAATGGGACCTTATATCTCTGCAAAGCGTAAGGGTATTCATATTACAAATCTAACTCGAACTGCTCGTTTTTTATCAGAAGCTTGTGATTTGGTTTTTGAGGCAGCAAGTAGAGGAAAACAATTCTTAATTGTCGGTACCAAAAATAAAGCAGCTGATTCAGTAGCATGGGCTGCAATACGGGCTCGGTGTCATTATGTTAATAAAAAATGGCTCGGCGGTATGTTAACGAATTGGTCTACTACAGAAACGAGACTTCATAAGTTCAGGGACTTGAGAATGGAACAAAAAACAGGAAGACTTAGCCGTCTTCCAAAAAGAGATGCAGCCGTGTTCAAAAGACAATTATCTCGTTTGCAAACATACCTGGGTGGGATTAAATATATGACAGGTTTACCCGATATTGTAATCATCGTCGATCAGCACGAAGAATATACAGCTCTACGAGAATGTATCACTTTGGGAATTCCAACAATTTGTTTAATTGATACAAATTGTGACCCCAATCTAGCAGATATCTCAATTCCAGCGAATGATGATGCTATATCTTCAATCCGATTAATTCTTAACAAATTCATAGTCGCAATTTGTGAGGGGCATTTTAGCTATCTAAGAAATCCTTGATTAATAATATGATAAATAACTTACTTCGCAAATCCCATATATTTTTGAGTCGATTACTATTTTGAATACTAACAAATCACAAAATATCCCGGCTATTCTTATTTATTTATTTTTTTTTCAGAAATAGTAATCTTAGTTGGTATTCAAAATATCTGATTCAAGTAGGCAAAGAGATGGTTGAATCAAAAGTGAATTTTTTTAGAGGGTAATATGAATGTTCTAGTAAAGACACTAACACTAAAAGGCTTGTACGATGTATCTGGTGTGGAAGTTGGCCAACATTTCTATTGGCAAATAGGTAGTTTCCAAGTACATGGCCAAGTACTTATGACTTCTTGGGTTGTAATTGCTATCTTATTAGGTTCGGCCACTATAGCTGTTCGCAACCCGCAAACCATTCCGAATTGGAGTCAAAATTTCTTTGAATATGTTCTTGAATTTATTCGAGATGTCAGTAAAACTCAAATTGGAGAAGAATATGGTCCGTGGGTTCCTTTTATTGGAACTATGTTTCTATTTATTTTTGTTTCTAATTGGTCAGGAGCTCTTTTCCCTTGGAAAGTAATACAATTACCTCATGGAGAGTTAGCTGCACCCACGAATGATATAAATACTACTGTTGCTTTGGCTTTACTCACGTCAGTGGCATATTTCTATGCGGGTCTTACAAAAAAAGGATTAGGGTATTTCGGGAAGTATATTCAACCAACTCCAATCCTTTTACCGATTAACATTTTAGAAGATTTCACAAAACCTTTATCGCTTAGTTTTCGACTTTTCGGGAATATCTTAGCTGATGAATTGGTCGTTGTTGTTCTTGTTTCTTTAGTCCCTTCAGTGGTTCCTATACCTGTTATGTTCCTTGGATTATTTACAAGTGGTATTCAAGCTCTTATTTTTGCAACCCTAACTGCGGCTTATATAGGTGAATCCATGGAGGGCCATCATTGAAATAGTCTTTTTGTTTTTTTCAAAACAAAAAAACAATAAACGTTTGGCTCACGACAATTTACTTAAGGAATATACAACTACATCGTAATCGTATACGATAGAAAGGAATAGCAAAACCAAAAAAAGAAAGTACGATATTAGGATATTAGAGCGTTGCAAAAAAAGGGAAAGAGGCAAAAAAGCCCTTTTTCCTTAACTAATCTTCCGTCCACTTACTAGCATATCCCTCTCAACGAATATTCTAGTTCTACCCCATTTATTAGTTTATTAATTCTTAGCCTATTATTTATTCTATTCTTTCAATTGGTTGAAAGAATAGAATAAATAATAAAATGCTTGGAGTGTAGGTGTAGGACATCCGAAAAAGGAGAAAAGAGCAAAAAATTCCCGTTTTAGTTGATTTTATTCACGGATTGGACAAACAAACTTAGTAAAAAATCAAAAAAATAATAGGAAGTAGTTAGATAGGATTTGAATAGCTAAAAAAAGTCAACTCTTGGAGATATTTTGAGAATTGATTCTCAAACCCTATCCTATTGAATCGAAGATAAACAGTTGGTTTACGCTATGGAAGAAAGACATGTATATGTGATATTAGATATTGCTGGGTATATATGAATTAAAGATAGATTCCTTTGACCTACTCCTCTCATTTTCAGCAATAGAAGTCCTTTATTTTCCGTTTCCTTGTTATTGTGAATTGAATGAAAAAACCGATGAAATTAGAAAAAAGATGTAAGAATTAAAATACCAGTTCGGAACCAAGAAATCGAAGTAGTTCTGATGATTCACTACTACTATTATTTCAACTAGAAGTTCTTAGTTACTTCTACTGAATGAATCCTACGACGTAATAATTAAGTAATAATTCGTTGGGTGGTTGTATCATTAACTATTTCTTTTTTTGGTACGAGGAACTTATCATGAATCCACTAATTTCTGCCGCTTCTGTTATTGCTGCTGGGTTGGCTGTAGGACTTGCTTCTATTGGACCGGGGGTTGGTCAAGGGACTGCCGCGGGTCAAGCTGTAGAGGGTATCGCGAGACAGCCTGAAGCGGAGGGCAAAATACGGGGTACTCTATTGCTTAGTCTAGCTTTTATGGAAGCTTTAACAATTTATGGACTGGTTGTAGCATTAGCCCTTTTGTTTGCGAATCCTTTTGTTTAATATTAGAAATATAAAATAGATACTTATTGCCTTGGACTTGTCGTTTGATTTTTCAAATTCTAATTATATCAAGATTTCATTCCTAAAATTACGTAGTCGTTGACAAAATCAAATAACCTACGGGAAGGTCAGATTTGCCGATGAAGAATTAGTATCCCGCCTCGCTTTTATCCTTCCCGTTCCTACTCCAAGAGAAACTAAGCCTTGAAACAGGGGATAATTCACATAAATCAAACCCATTTTACAATTTACCAATAGGAACACGAAAGGCCTAAATAAAAAAGAGGTGCGAAGTGATACAAAAATAACTCTAGTCAATTTTTTAGTCGCTCTAGTTAGTCTATCCACACGAGGAGATGATATGAAAAATGTAACCGATTCTTGCCTTTCTTGGGGCTACTGGCCATCCGCCGGGAGTTTCGGGTTTAATACCGATATTTTATCAACAAATCTAATAAATCTAAGTGTAGTGCTTGGTGTATTGATCTTTTTTGGAAGGGGAGTGTGTGCGAGTTGTTTATTTTAAGAATCGGCGGGATCCAACCA